ATCATCATTAGGACCATCATACTTGCCGACCATCGATGAACTGATCGGATTAACCAACCAAAGTTGGCTTCAGTCATTATGTATTGAACCGAGGCAAAGGCCTCGGTAACGGTCGGACGATAGTAAAAAGTCATGGCAAACCCCGTAGCTACTTGTACTAAAAAACAAGTAAGTGTAATTCCCCCTAGACAATAAAATATGTTGACATGAGGAGGAACATATTTACTAGTTATATCATCTGCAATCGCCTGAATTTCGAGACGCTCTTCGAACCAATCATATACTTTATTGAGATAGGTAAACCAAAGGAACTCCCCCTCTGAGAACTGTATATGAGAATTTCATCTCGTACAGCTCAAGCAGAAACACCCCAATACTAGTTGCAACAGATATATAATAAAAAGTTTTAAACCTATTCGTATTTTGAGTCCCCGAGATAAAATCTTCTCTGAAGATACGAAGGGAAAAAACCCTCAAGCTCTTCTTTGTGATGATAATGCCAAAATATCAAGTCAGCTCATTCGTCTTTATGTTGATAGTTACAGGCCTCTTGAATCTTCTTTGTCCCTATTTTTATTTATTTGAGTTATTTTCTTTTTTTTTTATTTTTGTCTAATTCGGATTTATTTTTGTTTATTATTGATAGGAATTCTCTTGTTGAGACCCTATGAATCGATTGAAACCGAAGATTCATACTAGAACCACGATGATTGAATAAAGCCTCCAGGCTAAGCCCAAAGGTTCTCTGAGTAAGAACCTTTGATCATCACTTATTCAATTAATAAATGAAATGACGAAAAATTCGGAGAAACATTTGATTTGTCCGTTGGTCAAAATAAACATAAACAGAATTTTTAAGGAAAAAAACCTTCGATTTATAATTTATATAAATATAAAATTTTAAAAATCTTTGAAATTGTTTTTTAGTCCAGTCGCGAGGTCCGAATAGTAGGTATGAATCATAGTTCAAATATCTCGATCTATTCCACATATTCCGTGCTCCAGATACAAAAATGAATATCCGACGAAGCAGAACTCATCTCTCTCAAGATGACAGACCCATTCTCTGTACTATCAATAGGATCAATTATAACAAGTCACACACTCATATTCCGGAAATACAGAAACAAAGGAATTCCACGGTCGAACTGCCATAATGGCCTAGAAATACACGTCCTGAGTGATTCATTTTGGATTGAAAAGCCAGGACTTCATGATTTTTATGGATCTAATTCATTGAAATTCCATCCAGCAAAACGGATGAATTATAAATCTCCAAAATAATAGATAGGAATACCGCAAATAGAGCCATTGCGATCCCCATCAAAGGAGTAGTTCCCCACCCAGGAGCTACTTTACCATATTCCGAATTCAAAGGTTTCAATAAATTCCCTACAGTAGTTCGTCTTGGACCAGATCTAGAACTAGCCTCAACGGTTTGTGTAGCCATAAATCCTATTGCATTGGTTGAGATCGGTTGACTTTGTATACGATTCCGTTGTAAATAAACGATCTTATCATAGATCCATTGTGGTCTTGAAATTTTATAATAATGGAAACAGCAACCCTAGTCGCCATCTTTATATCTGGTTTACTTGTAAGTTTTACTGGGTATGCCTTATATACCGCTTTTGGGCAACCCTCTCAACAACTAAGAGATCCATTCGAGGAACACGGGGACTAGTTGAAGTAAAGTAATGAGCCTCCCAATATGGGAGGCTCATTACTTTACTTCAACTTAAATAATGTAAGATTGAAAAATCATTTCTTAGTCGGAACCTTAGGAGGCTCTCGAAAAAAAATAGCGAAAAAAATTATTCCTAGAGTCGAGACTAAGAGGAATGTATAAACCAATGCTTCCATAAATTTGATCGTGGTTTACAATTATAGCTTCCACACCTGTTCATTTGGGATCATCTCCCAGATTAAGAAAGGACAAGAGTCAAAGAAAGGGCGGTGATTCAAATCAAGATTTCTCTGGTACTCTATGTCAAAGTTAAATCACAAAAATACAATTGAGGCGAAAGATACAAGAGCAGTGTTGTATCAGACTCCTTGTCTCCTTGTAGTTGGATCTCCAAGTTTTTGGAATGCTCCAAATTCCACTTGAGCATCCAAATCTGGGTCAATACCAGCAAAAACATCTCTGAACAAAGTTCTAGCACCATGCCAAATGTGTCCGAAAAAGAAGAGCAAAGCAAACGAAGCATGTCCAAAAGTGAACCAACCCCTTGGGCTGCTACGAAAAACACCATCAGATTTCAAAGTAGCACGATCTAATTCAAAAATTTCACCCAATTGAGCACGTCTAGCATATTTTTTCACAGTAGCAGGATCACTATAACTGACTCCATCAAGTTCGCCACCATAGAACTCAACAGTTACTCCTACTTGTTCGACACTATACTTCGATTCTGCCCTTCTAAAAGGAACATCGGCTCTTACAATTCCGTCTCCGTCTACCAAAACTACTGGAAATGTTTCAAAAAAAGTCGGCATACGACGTACAAAAAGCTCGCGCCCGTCTTTATCTCTAAAGACGGGATGTCCTAACCATCCAACGGCTATTCCATCCCCGTTGTCCATCGAGCCCGCTCTAAATAATCCTCCTTTTGCTGGATTATTGCCAATGTAATCATAAAAAGCTAATTTTTCGGGAATTTTAGACCAAGCTTCTGATAAACTCTGATTTTCGGATAGTCCGGCACCAACCCTTCGATATATTTCTTGCTGGAAGTATCCTTGATCCCATTGATAACGAGTGGGACCAAATAATTCGATCGGGGTAGTTGCTGAGCCATACCACATAGTTCCAGCAACAACAAAAGCTGCAAAAAAGACAGCAGCGATACTACTGGAAAGGACAGTTTCAATATTACCCATACGTAATCCTTTGTATAGGCGTTGGGGGGGGCGGACACTAAGGTGGAATAGACCCGCCAATATCCCCAAGGTACCTGCTGCAATATGATGAGAGGCTATTCCTCCCGGAACAAAAGGATCAAAACCTTCTACCCCCCATGCAGGATTTACAGATTGTACTTTTCCAGTTAGTCCATAAGGATCAGACACCCATATTCCAGGACCATACAAGCCTGTTACATGAAATGCACCAAACCCAAAGCAAGCTAATCCTGAGAGAAATAAATGAATTCCAAAGATCTTGGGCAAATCCAAAGAAGGTTTTCCTGTACGTTCATCGCAGAATATTTCGAGATCCCAATATACCCAATGCCAGATAGCTGCCAAGAAGCACAAACCTGAAAAAACAATATGTGCCCCGGCCACACCTTCGTAACTCCAAATACCCGGATTCGTTATAGTCCCTCCTGTGATACTCCAACCGCCCCATGAATTGGTTATTCCTAAACGAGTCATGAAGGGTATAACGAACATACCTTGTCTCCACATTGGATCAAGAACGGGGTCAGAGGGATCAAAAACTGCTAATTCGTATAGAGCCATTGAACCGGCCCAACCAGAAACGAGAGCTGTATGCATTATATGTACAGCAAGCAAACGACCGGGATCATTCAATACGACGGTATGAACACGATACCAAGGCAAACCCATGGAAATACCCCTTTATCAAAGAAAAATAGACACCATGTAACTTTATCGCATTGGAAAAGAAAGACTATGCTATGGACCTCTCCCTTTCAGTGGATTATTTCGGAGCAAGGGTTAATATTTATTTAATTCCATTTCGTTGGTAATAATGGAACAATTCTGTTCGTAGGAACAAAGATAAGCAGATCTATTCTATACCCGATAAGTACCAATACGCAATGGGGATTGGTCCCATTTTCTATGAGCGAATACCTAGATACTTGTTCATCATTCGAACAGCCCGACCCATTCGTAATAATTTTCCTTTATTCGTTTAGTCTTACTCTATGAACTTTCCAATCTAGGGATAAAATACGACATTACGTTTTCACATCAAAGTCAAATATAGTATTTAACTCCCCTTTCTTTCAGTTGATGCCTATTGGTGTTCCAAAAGTACCTTTTCGGAGTCCTGGAGAGGAAGATGCGGTTTGGGTTGACGTATAGTGCGGCTTGTCAGACATATTGGGTCATATGGGATTTCCCCGTTCTCTCCCCCGATCGAGATACCCTCTGTTTCGCCCAAAAAAGATTGCTTGAACCATCAATAAAGAATTTGGAGCGTGAAGTGCAATTAGATCTGTTTTTGAGGGGGTAGAAATAAATATTATCAAGTATAAAAATTTATGGTTGCCTTGGTTGGACCGATAAAATGAAGTATCCAGGCTCCGTTCAAAAAATACCCAATTGGTTAATATATGTATGATTACCACTTGTATCATAAGTGATTACTTTATAGGATATGAGTGATCTCAAACTGCCAATCAATGAAATAATATGATGACTACATCGAATATTTGTTGTAAGAAAGGCATGAAATGAATTGAAAAAAGTCGTACAAAAAAGCGGTATTGGGATCATTTGTCCTATATGTGCAAATTGAAATCGGGCGGATCTTTACCCGGAGTAGAGCATAAACCTAAAAAAATGGAGTAGGCCCATTCAGGAACAAGAAAATTACATCGTAATTTGGGTTGGATTTCGATGAAACAATACATCAATGAGAGGTTAATTCGATAAGTTTAGTGGATTCTTTTCTTTTTTTATTTTTACGGAGAGACGCGAAAAAAATAATCTTTTTAAAAAAATATACAAGAAAAGCCCCTTCCATTAGGAGGTAGAAAAGTCCTACTATAAAAAAGAAGGCGGGCTGGAATCAACACATTGATTCGTTTTTTCACAATTTTTTTGAACCGTATGCATCCAAAGGTGCGTGTACGGTTCCTAAGGGATAAAATTTTATCCTAATCAACCGACTTCATCGAGAAAGATTACTTTTTTTAGGCCAAGAGGTTGATAGCGAGATCTCAAACCAACTTATTGGACTTATGGTATATCTCAGCATAGAGGATGAGATCAGGGATCTTTATTTGTTTATAAACTCTCCCGGCGGATGGGTAATACCCGGAGTAGCCATTTATGATACTATGCAATTTGTGCCACCAGATGTACATACAATATGCATGGGATTAGCCGCTTCAATGGGATCTTTCATCCTGGTTGGAGGAGAAATTACCAAACGTATAGCATTCCCTCACGCTTGGCGCCAATGAGTTTTTATTTGAGAGAAAAAAGAAGACTATGCCTTCGCGATATGTAATATGAATATTAAGCAATAATAGCATGGCACTTCGAGTTCGATATGAACAAACCATTATTGTTTTTTCATAACATGAGATTATGTATCGGGCGAGTAATATGAGACAAAAGGTATTTCCGATTTGATCTTATCTATCCGGGGTTCATTTCAGCGTCACAAACTTTTTTGTTTTCACACCAGAAGTCTCTTTCCAATATTTATGTTATGAAAGAGTACTAAAATGAAAAAAAAAAAAACACAAGATCATTTTTTTACTTATTTGTTTGATCGGATCAAAAAGAAACTTTGGGATTGCTGAATCGAGATAAATTTAAAATATAGAAAGCAACGGAACCATCATAGTATTTTTTAACTCCTCTGAAAAGAAGGGTGGTAAATGGATCACTTTTCCATTTGGGTCTGATATATCCTATTTCTCTTTTTGCTCGACGGAAAGGAAAAGTAAATTCCATTGTGGAGCCGTATGCAATGCACAAAAAATGCCTGTACGGTTGTTCAATTATAATATATTCTTATTTTTTTGTTATTCTTTATCTCTTTCCTTCGTCCGATCATACGAGATCTAGAAACCATTCATTATGTTATATCATCAGGGTAATGATCCACCAACCTGCTAGTTCTTTTTATGAGGCTCAAACGGGAGAATTTGTCCTAGAAGCGGAAGAACTGCTGAAACTCCGCGAAACCCTCACAAGGGTTTATGTACAAAGAACGGGCAACCCCTTATGGGTTGTATCCGAAGACATGGAAAGGGATGTTTTTATGTCAGCAACAGAAGCCCAAGCTCATGGAATTGTTGATCTTGTAGCGGTCGAAAATGCCGGGGATTTCACGTAAATCCGTGATTTCATTTTGAACCAAACCATAATTTTTAATTTGGATGAACCTAAATTTCATGTTTTTTCTGCTCTGCTTACCGGGGTAAATTTCAATTTAATTGAAATATAGGGTAAAAAAAATTTGAAATAATTCAATTCATAATCATCTGGTTAGGATTGATCTAAACCGGCCCATTTTTTTTATATACGATTTAGCATGCCAACTATTAAACAACTTATTAGAAACACAAGACAGCCAATAAAAAATGTAACAAAATCCCCCGCTCTTCGGGGATGTCCTCAGCGTCGAGGAACGTGTACTAGGGTGTATGTGCGACTCGTTCAGATCATGAGCTGGAAAAAAAGAAAGGAACATTTTTTCCAGTATCAATGACCCGTACCAATGAATAGGATGGAAAAATTCCATTCAATATAATATATAAATCTAAAAAACCTCCATTGTGTATGAAATTTATGGTTTCTATTGGTGCAAATCCAATCACTTCAATGGGAGATGAGAAGCAATTCCCCATTGGTAACAAATGGTTATCCATTAAGCGGGGGAAATTGTATTTAAGAAGCAAAAGAATTATGCTCCCACTCTTGCAAGAACGGACGAACATGGTCAGCTACCTAGCGAACCTTTGTAATTAAATACCGTCACTGTATGGGTAGATCTCATTGTGAAAAGACCTATTACTGGATAATTCATGGGTAGAGTCAAAGAATGTGAACTGTACAAGTTACTAATAACATTGATTAAATGAGGGAAAGGACTCCGGTGTATAGAGAGGACCTCACCGTTTAAGAAGCAACCATAGAAACGATGGAACCCACTATTTTTCCATTTTCCCTTTACTATTTATTGATATTGATACTTTATACTATACTCAACTTAATTTACAATTTACTATTTTGTTGATACCTAGTATCAATACTATTTCTTATTTTGAGGTTAAACGCCTGGAAAAAATCGTGGTTGGGAAGGTCATAGTAGCAAAAGCCATTGGAATTTTTTTATACATCGGACGAATCCGTTTTGTTATTAATAGACCAGGAAAGGGGAAAAGAATGGCTGAAAGAAAATAAATCGATTAGTTATTCATCAAAGTTTAATTTGATTCAATGACCAGAATTAGACGCGGGTATATAGCTCGGAGACGTAGAACAAAAATTCGTTTATTTGCATCAACCTTTCGAGGGGCTCATTCAAGACTTACTCGAAGTACTATTCAACAGAAAATGAGAGCCTTGGTTTCTGCTCATCGGGATAGGGGCAGGCAAAAGAGAAATTTTCGTCGTTTGTGGATCACTCGGATAAATGCAGCAATTCGTGAGAGTGGGGTATCCTATAGTTATAGTAGATCAATACATGATCTGTACAAGAGGCAGTTGCTACTTAATCGTAAAATACTTGCACAAATAGCCATATCAAATATGAATTGTCTTTACATGATTTCCAAGAAGATCATTAAATAAGGCGATTGGAAGGAATACATCACCATAATGATTTAAACGGGGGCCCCCGGAGAATGAGCTCCGGGAAAGTACAGTAGAAATTAATAAAATAGTAAAAATGAATGAACACATTTCAATAACAAAAAGAATAAATCTTTTTTACTTTACAATTTTTTTCTTACGACGTGACAATCCAATATGGATTCTCTCATTTTTCGAACAAAAAATCAATCTGAGTTGGGGTTCGGATTGGAATTTTTATTCAATTGCAATTGAGGAATAGGCCTATCTATTTATTTCTAGTTCGAGGACCTGTAGTTCTAGGAGTCGACTCCGTTCTCTCAAATTGTTTCTCATTATTAAGAAAAGGTAACAAAGATAAAATACGAGCTTGTTTTATAGCAATAGTAATTAATCGTTGTTGTTTCAAAGTCAATCTATTCACTCGTCTAGATAATATTTTTCCTTGTTCACTAATAAATCGACTAATTAAACTCATGTTTCTATAATCAATTCGATCCCCCGACCCAATTGGGGGCAAACGCCTACGAAAAGATCGCTTGGATTTAAGAAAAAGTCGCTTGGATTTATCCATGGTTTATTCCTTATCTTTAAAATCCTATTTCTTAATTCTAATTTTGGATCCGACCGAAATAGGATTTGGTTGTTTTATTTTTATAGTTTATTTATATTATATATATTATTATGTAATTATATGTAATTTTTTCCTGTTCCTTGAATGAAGGGGTTACACACGCATTACACTTTATCTATTTTTTTATCTCCCCATGAATCGTATGCTTGTAACAATGGGGGCAAAATTTTCTCAATTCCAATCGACTAGGCGTATTGTGTCGATTCTTTTGAGTAATATATCTGGAAATGCCCCGGGATTCCTTATTAATATCGTTTCGGACACAACTGTTACATTCCAAAATAACTCTTACTCTGACATCCTTACCCTTGGCCATGAACCTCCTTTTTTATTTTGGATTCACTCAACTCTTCCATTTTCGATCCGAAACGAAGAAGAAAAAAGAAGTTGCTGACTCGAAAACCTATTCTGAAATATTTCCTTTCAATCAATAGATAAATAATCAATAGATAAATAATAATAAGTAATACAATGATTTCTAACTATCAATTAGTTCTATTCTAATATCGGTATTTCATTTAATTATCTTGTATGCTTTTTGTTGTCCTCGACTCTTATTTCCTTTCCATTTCTGTTCTCCCTCTATTACTTCAGCTTGAACCCGAGTTTCGTTGCGGACGAATCTCTTCTTTGATTCTTTCTCTTTCCTTCTTTTTTTAGGATAAAAAAAGGAGAGTAAAGAACAAAACAAAGAAAGGGGGGTTAGTCACAGATAATTTATTGTATCTCTAATCTTCTTCATCCCTAACTAGAATGAAAAAAAAGGGAATGTCAACGCATCTGGGAATAAACGATTGATCTCTATCAATAGACCTGCTAAAGACCCGAACCACAGAGTGCTTAACACGGGTGCCACGGAAAGATATGTTTTTAGATCTCGCATTGAAAATCCTCCTTTTTTATTGTAATACATATATGATCAGATATATATGTAGATAAGGATCGCTTGTATTTGTACGCGGAATCCCTAACTAAAATGGGTATATATATAACTGCCCGGTAGATGATATTTTCCTTTCTTTACAACAGAAAAAGACGTCCACTTACTTTACTGATACAAATTGATTTATATGTTGGGTTAAATTTATAATAATATATAGATATGTAATGTAGTATTATATGAGAATATGTTATATGAGACGAAAAAAAAAAGAAAAGACAAGATAAATTGTATATCAATGGAGGAAATAACGATGTGGAAAACAAGACGGGGATTCTCTACAATGACACTGTAGTCCAATTGAAAGGGATGTAGCGCAGCTTGGTAGCGCGTTTGTTTTGGGTACAAAATGTCACGGGTTCAAATCCTGTCATCCCTATCTATTACTTCTCCTATGTGCAGTAATGAAGGATCAATTGAGATCCATGAAAATTGGACATATATAATCCTATATGATACTATATGCATGCAAGATATAGTGGGGTTAAAAATAGAATCCCTTTATTTACGGTCTTTTATATTGTGATAGGAAAGCGCTCTTAGTTCAGTTCGGTAGAACGTGGGTCTCCAAAACCCGATGTCGTAGGTTCAAATCCTACAGAGCGTGATTCTGTTCTTCTTGTTTCGAATTACAATGAAATAACTTTACTAACTTGAGCAACAACTCGAATTTGACCTCCTCCTTTCTTTAATCCGCAGGAGGTCAATCAAAAAAAGAGATGTTACTTAATCAAAGGTCCAACTGATCGCCGCGTCTGTATTGCAAATATGCAGTTACGAATAATCCAGCCAAAGTAATAGGAATTAGGCCTAACACGATTCCAAATAGTAAAACTTCAATCATTTTAATTTGTTTGAAAGGGTAGGTAAAAGGGGGGAGGTAATATCTATCCCTAAATATTAATCCAAATCGCCCATGA